GCCGATACTACTGGAAGGATTCCTCTTTGGCTGATAGGTACTGTAACTGGTATTCCTGTGATTGGTTCAATAGGTATTTTCTTTTACGGTTCATATTCCGGGTTAGGCTCATCTATGTAGTAATATGTAGGAATCGGATGAACCGGATTGTAGGCATGAAAAAGTAAGAACTCGGCGAGACCTTATTCCCCGATTATAAAGGACCCGCCGAGTTCTTACTCTTAGACTTAGAGTGAGACTTTGATCTATTCCATAACATACAAATTGGAAAGTTATACAGTCACCATAAAAAAAACTTATTCATAGAAATCACAAAACAGAGATCCTTGGCTCTGATGTTTCAAACCGCTCTGCTCTATTCTTTTTTATTATTATTATTATGTTTTTGAAGACTTGAATCTATTGATTAATTCATAGTTTCTGTCGTTTCTCCAAAATATTAACTCTTACGAAAAACAAGAAATAAGGAATCAATCGATTTTTGGATAATCCATATTATTATATTATATGGATTTATATTTATACAGATAAAACTATACAGATAAAACAGATAAAAATTTATACAGATAAAACAGATAAAACATCCTGCAAATCATTTTTATACTAATAGAACCTTACTCTCTCAAAAATCTAAAGATAAAATAAAAACTGTGATGAGATAATAAATAAGAATTTGGATGTGCGTCAAAATCTAATCTGCTTTTCAACCGGGAGGGTAAAAGTTTTTTTTGTTTGAATCATTTTTCTTTTATTAAGTTATAAGTTGAAAAGTTCATTAAATAATTGAAGAAGTTCTATTTATTCAATGAATTACTCCCCCCTAACCCCTTTCGTTTGTCCACTACTTCTTATAAATCTAAACAAAAGGTTTCGATAAACCCGAAAAAGAAGGAATAGTAATCTTTGACGAACAGACGAAGGGGATAAAAAATTATTATTATTTCAATACAAGACGACACAAGAAAGGATTTTCCGACCTTTCTTGTGTCGAGTAGAAGCTTAGGAAGAATAGTAATTCCTACTGATGGAAGTATTTTTTTCTTCCGTTTACCCCGACCATTCCTTGTATTCTCTTCCTTTGTATTTGTATTCCTATTGTCTATTACTAGGAATGGGATGGATACAAGTAATGAATTCAAGACATCCTGCGAAAACAGTATAAACAAAGCAAGCAAAAAGGTTTACAGAATTTTTTGATCATACAGAATTGTAGAATTGTATCGATCGGAAATAAAAAAATTCGGCGCTTTTTACCAGCTCCGTGGTAAAGAATCTATGGATCTAGAAATTCATTTCGTACAATTGAACCTTTTCAAACTGTTTCTTTTTAAGAACCAAAAAAATTTGTGCCAAAATAACGGATGCCAAGAAGAACAAAAGGCCTTGGATGCGTAATGGATCTTGAAGCACTATTTCCGCATCTCCCTGACCAAATCCTCCCACATTAGGATTGCTTGTTAATGGTTGATCAAGCTTGATGGATTCACCCTCTGAAACAAGAAGTTCTGGTCCTGGAGGTATAATATCAACCCCTTGATGTCCATCCGATGCATCAACTATGGTTATTTCATATCCCCCCTTTTCTTTACGTACTATTCTACTTACTATTCCTGCTGATGTCGCATTATAGACTGTATTGTTACTCTTGCTCCCATCCGGATAAATCTGACCCCTTCCCCTATTCCCACCTACATATATGGGATATTTTAAGAAGTGAACGTCTTTTTTCGTAGCAGGGTCGGGGGAGAGAATGGGAAAGACAATTTCACTATATTTCTGACCGGGAACAGGACCTATCACAAGAATATTTTTTTTAGTAGGACGATAACTCTGAAAAGCTAGATTTCCCGTCTTTTCTTTCATTTCGGGAGAAATACGATCTGGGGGGGCTAATTCGAATCCCTCGGGTAAAATAAGAACAGCCCCCACATTCAAAGCCCCCTTTTTACCATTAGCAAGAACTTGTTTCAGTTGCATATCATAAGGGATTCGAACAACTGCTTCAAATACAGTATCAGGAAGCACAGCTTGCGGAACTTCAATATCCACGGGCTTATTAGCTAAATGGCAATTGGCACATACAATTCGTCCAGTTGCTTCTCGTGGATTTTCATAACCCTGCTGCGCAAAAATGGGATATGCATTTGAAATAGATGCCCGAGTTATTACATATATCATAATCGATACAGAAATGGATCGAGTCATCTGTTCCTTTACCCAAGAAAAAGTATTTCTATTTTGCATGGTCCAATCGTTGATCCCGGAATTTCTACAATAAATTAGAAAGGTAGCTAGCTAGTATAGTTCCCTATCCACGAGTCTGCCATTGTACTGGAATAATTGTACAAATATAGGACGAATAACTTGACCAGGTAAACAGGTAGAAGTATAAAGAATCAGTAAGATTGAAAATACTTTCCTTATACACGAAGAAACATTCTAATTTGATTCATATCATTCAATGAATGAGTTCTTCATTCATTCATTGAATGATAAATGACTACAAGTGAAGGAGATACACGATTTAAATAATGGAAGATCCAATATTTCACAATTGTATCTAGAATAACTGGAAAAGTGGAAACAAGACCAGATATAATTTGATCATTATGAGCCAATCCAAAATCGTTGTAGACCGAACCAATTATAAGTTCCCAACCATGGGTCGAGTGAAATCCAATCCATAAATCAGTAACTAAAAGAATTGAAAAAGCTTTTATTGTGTCACTTAAATTATAGAGAAATTCCTGAACCCAAGAATTAAGAATTCTAAGTTCTTCATTACCCAGAATAAAATAACCACTTAGAATAGCGAAACATATTATATTTGTCGAGAAATGCAAAATGATATGTAGATTATACTCATTGTGTGTTTTGATCAATTGTATCGTTTCCTTGTGTATTTCTATACGAAGCTTTTGTATATGTGTGTCCGGGTACTCCTTTATCATTTCGTCCAACAGGAATAGTTCTTCTAATTCTATGAATCTGTCTAGAACGTTTTTCTCTTGAATATTATTCAAAAAAGTTTCGGATTGCCGGGTATTCCACCAATTAGTAATCCAAGGTTCCAGACTTTTCTTAAATGAGAGAGAGACCCACCAGGGCAAAAATACTATAGATATGAGATATGGGAGGGAAGTCAATGTGTGTGTGTGTTTTTTTTCATTTTGTATATGTGAATTGTTAATGAATTTACTTCATTCGTCTATTCTATCTGATATTTCTCCGAAGCACGAATTCTATAACAAGGTATCGAACCTATAAATCTATTCCCATTTTTGTCTTAAAATTTCGTCCTTGGATCTAGATATAGAAATAGAATAAGGGTCCTTTTCGGCTAAGATATATATAGAATTCCCGGAGATATCTCAATTGGGAAAATTCGAACTAATTTCATCTAAATTTGATTATATCCGTTCGATGAATACTCGAAAACCTACTGGAAGTCACGAATATTCGTCGGATTTCGAGACGAAAAAACTCCCCTCGCATCAATTCATTATTTAGAAATGAATCACCATATAACCAAAGCCCGGAAATAACGTATTAATTAAAATTCTTGAACCTAAAAAGAAAAATTCTATATTACGATTACAAAATCCAAGTTCGGATATATTTGATGAAGCATACTTATTAGATTCTAATTATAGTAGATAATACTTTTGACTAGTATAAAATATAAAATGACTAGTATAAAATATAAAAAAATGGAGTTGGTTTACAAAAAATTGCTTTTGATTATAGTTGTTGTTCCATATACGTTCTCCTGCTTTTGTTTTATTCTATGTGGTCTCCTCGACAACGGAACGGGAAAAAATTTAATATGTTTCGCTCGAATGAACATTCTGCGGAAACTTAAGTTGTCTTAAAAGGGGAATTCACAAGTGTCTTTTCTCATGCTGGGAAGACATTTATTCTTCAGTTCATTTCAAAATATTTCAATTGGTACGCGCAAGAAATAGGCCGATTCAGCAGCTTTTTGTTCAATTTCTCGTGGAGTCAAATTATCATCAGTACGAGTCAATGGAATGGCTCCCTGGCCTCTGATTTCCATATAAAGGACACGACGAGGATAAAGACCCTCTTTAATCTCCATTCTAATGGATTGTATATCTCTCATAAGGAAACGAAGGAAAATGCGACGATTTATTCCCGGAAATCCCCAACGAAAAATACATACTATTCCTTCTTTTCTATCAAAGCGGTCATAACCACTACCTACATTCCACGAAATTGTGCACCACAAATAGGAGCTAATGAATAGACCTGCAATCCCATAAAAAGACATCACAATCCCTTGTGGAAAAAAAATTATTTGCTGAGATGGAAATACGGATATCAGATTCCTACCAAGATAACTGGAAGTTCCAACCACTAAGAACCCTAGTGAACCTAAAAAAAGGATACAGGCCCAACAAAAATTACTTGTTTTCCGAGACCCCGTTATAAGTTCTATCCATATATGTTCTGATTGCCAGTTCATACTATACTAGATCCGCTTGCATTCGATTGGAATTGAGAGAATAACCAAAATGAATTTGACTTTACTTCTATTGATCCCGAAGTAACTCTCATCAACTAGCACTATTTTGATGGAAACCATCAGGAGTAATTGGTTATATACGTTGACTTTTTATTTAAAATATTCGCCAATCCATTCATTTTTTACCAGCTATATCCATATATATATGCATTTACGCGGATATCATGTGTCCGTATGCATAACAAACAGTTCTTTCCTTTGTGTTCGAAAAGAGCCACATATCGTACCATATTAAACTAAATAAATATATGTATTATGATCCCGTTATGATACCATGTTCAAATAAATTGATGAGAATTGGTTCCGTCGGATCTATACAATCTTATTTTTTTGGACATGAAGAAATAAAGAAGCCATTGCAATTGCCGGAAATACTAGGCCCACTAAGGGCACAAAAATGGAGGGTAAGTTGAGATCTGTCATAGAACGGGTGCCCCTTTCTTTATACCTATTATAAAGATATCTTATCATAAAGATATCTATTTATAAGTAATATTAATGAAATCTATTATAAGTGCAAGGAATGTCGAATTAAATGAAGTGTACCTAATTCATATTTCATTTTCAAAATGAATTTTTTAATTATTCTTCTCCCATCCTTATCTTCTTTCTAATAAGGAGTTTTTTTTATTAGTATGAACTAAATATAAATACTTGTTCGCTACAAATAATTGAATTTAGTGCTCTACTTTAATTTCAATTTCCTTCATTTTGATTCAAGGGAAAGAAACCGTGTAGTTGAAATAGCTCACTCAGAACACCTTTTAAAGGATTACGTGGTACGATTGAGTCGAATAAGCCCTTCTGGAATAAATACTCAGCTGATTGTGAACCCTCGGGTACTGTCTTATTCAATGTTTGTTCAATTACTCTTTTACCCGCAAATGCAATGTAGGCATTTGGTTCAGCAATAATAACATCTCCCAACATACCAAAACTGGCTGTTACTCCACCGGTTGTAGGAGATGTAAGGATTGAGACATAGAATAACTTTTTATTTGATTGATAATTATGTAAAACAGAAGAGATTTTAGCCATTTGCATCAAGCTCAAACTTCCTTCTTGCATACGTGCTCCTCCGGAAGCACACACAATAATGACAGGTAGAGATCGATTAGTCGCATACTCGATCAAACGGGTGATTTTCTCGCCAACTACGGATCCCATACTACCCCCCATGAACTCAAAATCCATAACCCCAATTGCTATTGGAATACCGTTTAGTTGACCTACGCCCGTTTGAACAGCTTCAGTTAAACCCGTCTTTCTTTGATAAGAATCGATACGATCTCTATAAGGTTCTTCCTCTGAATGAAATTCGATGGGGTCCATAGAGACCATATCTTCATCCATAGGATCCCAAGTGCCCGGATCAATCGAAAGTTCAATTCTATCTGAACTGCTCATTTTCAAATGATATCCACACTCTTCACAAATATTCATTTTTGACTTAAAAAATTTTTTATAATTTAATCCATAACAATTTTCGCATTGAACCCATAAATGTCTGTATTTTTGATTTATATTGAAATCACTGTCATTGTCATTGTCATTGTCATTGTCATTGTCATTGTCATTGTCATTGTCATTGTCATTGTCATTGTCATTGTCATTGTCATTATCATTGTCATTACTATTCGTTCTTATACTAGTACTAGAACTCCCGCTTTCACTACCACTTACACTTTCCGTACAAATGAAACTATAAATATAACTGTCACTAGAATTGTCGGTACCACCTGAAATAGAACTATTAATACTGACTTCAAAACGAAGATAACTATCAATGCAACTATTAATGTGATTAGTCCAACTAGATTGAGTATCATACATGTAATGATAATTGTAGTGATTATTACTATTAGACCCACTATTCAAATAATTAGAAAAAACACTTTCTAGTTCACTCAGAAAAGAACTACCATTGTCAATCTCAAAAATCTGATTTTCAATATCAAAATATACAGAATAACTGTCACCATTACTATCCCTAACTAAAAAAGTGTCGTCCGAGATAAAACTCCAAATATTCCTGATATCAAATAAATAATCAACATTACGGAAAGTATAACTGCTACTATTACTCCAATGGGGAATGTTTTTCCCCGTATCCGTTTTAATAGGCTCTTCACTTCCACTGGTATGTCCAATAGCATCAGAACTATATATTGATTTATTCAGCCCACACCTATGTTCTAGCTTTTCGTTAAACAACATCAATTCGTTAATCAACATCAAATTGAACCACCATTTTTCCATAGAGTCTTCCCGCCCCCTATTTGATGAAAATACAATAGATGAATAGTCATTCGATAAAGAATCATTTTACTATTTTTTTTTTATTTCCTATCAAAATGAAGCATATGGATCCAATCATTAGGATTGTTAACTAACAACGGGTGAGTATTGAAAGAAATGATTCTTATTTTTGGAGAATCCGGGGTATCCACTTCGATATATATTATGATCGAATCTTTTCCTCAATTTAAAATAGAAAGACAGGTTTCTCTCATGTCATGTACAAATTATCAATAACAAGATAAATAGTTGTTTCTTTTCTTCCTATAAAATGCAGAATTCATTCTCGTATAATCTCTATCCTATAATAAAATAATACGTTTCTATTGCAACATGGAACTAAAAAGACAATATACAGGGTGGGTAGAAGGAACCCTCCCCTGGCTTGATCTCTAGTCTGAACCTACGGGATATAAAATGATCCACGAATCCCAAGGATCCATCGGATTCATTTTATTATGTACCTAACAATAAACAATAAAAGTATTGGGTTATTTACTCTTCGATCTTATCTTGTATTTAGATCTTGTGTATATACATATAGGTAAGATCTGTACAGATGTATCTGTACATATGAAAGATATATGTAAATACTATAGTATTAGTATTAGTATTAGTATTAGTATTAGTATTAGTATTAGTATTAGTATTAGTAT